CCCCTCGGGTAAAATAAGAACAGCCCCCACATTCAAAGCTCCTTTTTTACCATTAGCAAGAACTTGTTTCACTTGCAGATCATAGGGAATTCGAACAACTGCTTCAAATACAGTATCCGGAAGTACCGCTTGTGGAACCTCGATATCTACGGGTTTATTAGCTAAATGGCAATTGGCACATACAATACGGCCGGTTGCTTCTCGTGGATTTTCATAACCCTGCTGTGCAAAAATGGGATAGGCATTTGAAACGGGTGCCTGAGTTATTATATATATGATGAGCGATAGGGAAATGGATCGAGTAATCTCTTTCTTTATCGACGAAAAGGTTTTTTTAGTTTGCATGGTCCAATCATTGATCCCGAAAATTTATACAATAAAATTAGGTAGGTCGCCAATAGAGTTGCCTATCTATAATTTTGATATTTACTGAAATAATTTTTCTGAAATATTGGAGAAATCCCTTTACTGGGTAAAAATAATAGGTACAATTTTGAGTGTTTTGCTTATGTACAAAGTAACAAACAAATATTATAATTGGGCCGTTCAATCATTTTTCAGTCATTCATTGAATGATAAATCACTACAAGTGAAGGAGATACACGATTTAAATAACGAAAGATCCAATATTTAAAAATTGTATCTAAAATGACTGGAAAAGTAGAAACAAGACCGGATATAATTTGATCATTATGAGCAAATCCAAAATCTTTGTAGACAGAGCCAATCATTAATTCCCAACCGTGAGGCGAATGGAATCCTATACATAAATCAGTTAATAAAAGAATAGAAAAAGCCTTTATTGTGTCGCTTAAGTTATATAGGAATTCTTGAACCCAAGAGTTAAGAATAACAAGTTCTTCATTACCTAGAATAGAATAACCACTTAGAATAACGAAACAGATTATATTTGTCGAGAAATGTAAAATTGTATGGATACGATCCTCATTGTGCATCTTGATCAATTGGGTCGTTTCTTTGTAGATTTCGACGCGAAGCTTTTGTAAATGCGTTTCTGGGTATTCCTTTAGCATTTCCTCCAAACGAAGGAGTTCCTCTAAGTTTATAAATTTTTTTAGAATACTCTTTTCTTGAATATCATTCAAAAAAATTTCGGATTGCCCAATATTCCACCAATTAGTAATCCAAGATTCCAGACTTTTTTTAAATGAGAGAGAGATCCACCAAGGCAAAAATACTATAAATGCAAGATATAGAAGGGAAATAAATACTTTCTTTTTTGCCATTTTTTCGTCTGTGAATTTTTGAAGTTTTAATGAACTCACCCCATGCCATGCGTCGACTCTATATGATACTAATATTTCTATCAAGCATAAGTTATATCCCAACCCAAGCCATCGAGCCCATTAATCTATTAATCTATTTCGAGGTTTTTATTTGTGATGCAGTAGAATGGTTAGGTTAGTCCTTTAATCTAGAAAGAATACAGAAATAGAATAAGAAAGAACTCACTTCAAAGTAATATTAGTTGGATTTCGAGACGAAAGAACTCCCGTTTTATTAAAAAAAATGATGAACACAAAAAATTTCGTTTTAGAGTTGCTTCGTATACGTTTACTTTGGCTTGAATAGGCAGGCATTCAGAACAAACTTCCGTTAAGTTATGGTATAGAAAAAAGGAGGGTTCTTGAGTTTTTTCCCTCTTGCAAAGTATTCATTTTTCAGTTCCTTTTTTCAAAATACTTCAATTGGTACGCGCAAGAAATAGGCCAATTCAGCAGCTTTTTGCTCAATTTCTCGTGGAGTCAAATTTTCATCAGTACGTGTCAAGGGAATGGCCCCCTGGCCTCTGATTTCCATATAAAGAACCCGACGAGCAAAAAGACCCTCTTTATTTTCTATTCTGATAGACTGAATATCTTTCATAAGGAATCGCAGGAATATGCGACGGTTTTTTCCAGGAAATCCCCAACGAAAAATACACACTATGCCCTCTTTTATATCAAATCGATCATAACCACTACCTACATTCCACGAAATTGTGCACCACAAGTAGGAGCTAATAAAGAGACCCGCGATCCCATAGAAAGACATCACGATCCCCTGTGGAAAAAAATTTATTTGCTGAGAAGGAAACAAAGATATAAAATTCCTACCAAAATAACTGGAGATTCCAACCAATACAAACCCTAATGAACCTAAAAAAAGAATGAGGGCCCAACCGAAATTACTTATTTTTCGAGATCCCGCTATAAGTTCTATCCATATACGTTCTGATCGCCAACTCATACTCTCACTAGACCTAGTTGCATTTTATTGAAATTGGAAGAATAACAAAAAGAAATTTTAGTTTACTTTTTTTGTTTCCGAAGTAACTCTCATCAACCAGCACTACTATGATGTGAAACTTTTATTTTAGAAAAATTCATCGAATTACTTAGATCCAAACTAAAATAATAACATCTCTTTCATACGATTTCCTATAGATATCCACATCTAGATATATTCACTTTACATTTCCGAAACTCTCCCCGCTACCGATCCATTTGAAATTGTTATAATTAATTGACCCATATATCATGTTTACACATACATAAGAGTTTATGCTCGAAAGAAGTCCCATGTTATACCATATTCTACTAAATAGATAGGGGTGTTATGATCAAAGTTAGTTTTGAAAAAAAAAAAATGGATACAGAGTTGTCCCTATAGTATCTAAAAAATTTTGTTTTTTTGAACATGAAGAAATAAAGAAACCATTGCAATTGCCGGAAATACTAAGCCCACTAAAGGCACAAAAATGGAGGGAAAGCTGTTGAGAGTTATCATTGAGTGGGTACCTCGATTTAATATTTGTACCTGTTATTTTTATTTTTTGCTTTATATTTATATTACTATTTTTTTTTTTTACCTTATATTGTTATTTTAACCTTATTTATATTGTTATTTTAACCTTATATTGTTATAAAGATATTTTATAATTCATATATAATATATATAATTATTATATTATACTAAGTATACCTAGGTGAGTATATACCTAAATAAGGAATATATAAGTATATGTTTTAATAATTTTTTTTTTTGAATAAATACTTATAAAAAATATGTAAATAAACGGACTTATTCACCCTTCTACACGTTTCTACACGAAATATATGTATGATAATCCACCTTTTTTTTATTCATATTTTTAGTTATTTTCGTGCTCTTGTCTTATAATTTAATAATTTTCATTTCAAAAAATTTATTCCGTTTTATTAATTATTAAATTAATAAATAAATTAAAACCCTACTCTACAGCTCTACTTAATCTAAGTTTGATCCAAAGGAAAGAAGGCGTGTAGCCGAAATAATTCACTCAGAACATCCTTTAAAAGATTACGTGGTACAATTAGATCGAATAAGCCCTTATGGAATAAATATTCAGCCACTTGTGAATCTTCGGGTACTGTCTTATTCAATGTTTGTTCAATTACTCGTTTACCTGCAAATGCAATGTAAGCGTTTGGTTCAGCAATAATGATATCTCCCAACATACCAAAACTAGCCGTCACCCCACCTGTGGTAGGGGATGTAAGGACTGCGACATAAAATAACTTTTTATTTGATTGATAATCATATAAAGCGGAAGATATTTTAGCCATTTGCATCAAGCTCAAACTTCCTTCTTGCATGCGGGCTCCTCCGGAAGCACACACTAGAATAAGAGGTAAAAGTTTATTGGTAGCATACTCAGCCAAACGCGTGATTTTTTCACCTACTACAGATCCCATACTACCTCCCATAAACTGAAAATCCATAACCCCAATCGCTACGGGAATGCCATTTAATTGACCTGTGCCTGTTTGAACAGCCTCAGTTAATCCTGTATTTTTTTGATAAGAATCAATACGATCTTTATAAGGTTCCTCTTCCGAATGAAATTCAATGGGATCTAGAGAGACCATGTCCTCATTCATAGGATTCCAAGTACCTGGATCAATCAAAAGTTCGATTCTATCGAAACTACTCATTTTCAAATGACATCCACATTGTTCACAAATATTCATTTTGGATTTTAAAAATTTCTTATAATTTAATCCATAACAATTTTCGCATTGAATCCACAAATGCCTGTATTTTTGAGTTACATTTAAATTATTAGATCTTATATCACTACCATCTTTGCTAATTTTGATACTGGAACTCCCGCTTTTACTACTAGTTCTGCTTTCGCCACAAATGTAACTATAAATGTAACTATCACTGTAATTGTCACTATTGCTTAAAATATAACTATCAATACAAATTTGAGAACGAAGATAACTGTCAATGCAACTAGTAATGTGATTATTCCAACTATAATTAGAATTAGTATCATACGGGTAACGGTCGTGGCGATTATCGTCACTTTTAGTTGCATTATTCATATAACTCGAAGTCTGGTAAAACGAACTTTTTAGTTCACTTAGAAAAGAATGATCGGTGTCAATCTCAAAATTTTTATTTTCAATATCAAAATATATGGAATAACCGTCCCTATTACTATCCATAACGAAAAAAGTCTCATCCGATATTAAATTCCGAATGGATCCGCCGCCGACTAAATGATCAACATTACTGTAATTAGACTTGTCACTACAATTAGACACGTCTTTATCCATATCATCTATAATTTGATCTTCACTTACATTGGTATTTTCAAAAGGACCAAAACCGGCCATTGATTTACTTAGCCTACACCCGTGTTCTAACTCCCCGCGAAACAAGAGCGAACCAAACCACCCTTTTTCCATAGAACTTTCTTGCCCCTAATTTACATGAAAATACAATAGATGAATAGTCATTTACATGAAAATACAATAGATGAATAATCGTCCGATAAAACTCATTTGAATATTCCGATCCGAATAAACATATAAATCCAATCAATAGGGTTATTAACTAATATGAGGGGGTATTGAAAAAAAGCCGTTTTTCTTAATACTATGAATAAAAAACCTTTTTTGTAAAATCTCGCCTACTAAATCTAATCAGTTTCTATTCCAACACCGAAT